TTAAAGTAATTTTGTAGAGGTAAATGTTGCGTAATCCTTTTCATTTAGTTGAGTTTAGTCCGTGACCCTTTACTGCTGCAGGTGGGGCGTTGTTTTTAACAGCTGGGTTAGTAAGTTGATTTCATGGGGAAGGAATAATTTTAATAATTATTGGTATTTTAGTAATTTTATTAACTATAGTACAGTGATGACGAGATGTAGTTCGTGAAGGAACTTATCAGGGGTATCATACTAGATATGTTAGTATAAATCTTCGATGAGGTATAGTTTTGTTTATTTTTTCTGAAGTGTGTTTCTTTTTTGCTTTTTTTTGAAGGTTTTTTCATAGGAGGCTTGTTCCTACTATGGAATTAGGCTGTGTTTGGCCTCCTGTTGGTGTTATACCATTAAATCCATTTAAAGTGCCTTTACTTAATACGGCTGTTTTGTTGGGTTCTGGGGTTAGAGTTACTTGAGCTCATCATGGGTTGATGACAGGGAATCGTGAGGAATCTTTATACGGATTGTTGTTAACTGTATCTTTGGGGTTGTATTTTACTGTTCTTCAGTGGGGAGAGTATCAGGAAGCTTCTTTTAGAGTTGCTGATAGGGTTTATGGTTCTACATTTTTTGTAATAACAGGATTTCATGGATTGCATGTTTTGATTGGAAGGGCTTTTTTGGTTGTATGCACAATTCGATGTTATTTACATCACTTTTCTGTTACTCATCATTTTGGGTTTGAGGCTGCTGCTTGATATTGACATTTTGTTGATGTCGTGTGAATTTTTTTGTACTTATGTATTTATTGATGAGGTTCTTAGAGACTAAGGGTTAAAATGCTGATAGATATTTTTTCTTCTTTAGATGCTGGTATATATTCTAATTTTAGAATTAGTGGTCTTGTGTGATTAAGTGGGTTTATGGGTTTATCTATTTCATTGATAGGTGTATGAGTAAGGATTTCTGGTATTAATACTATGTTTTTTAGTTTGATTGATATAGTGTTAGATCTAGTAAAAAGTTGTTCTGGAAAATTTTTTGGTGGTTTTGCATTAGGGCAGGTGTCTTTGTTTATACTAATTTTTATCCTAAATATTTCTGGAATGATCCCAAATGTCTTTAGCCCTACTAGACATTTGTCTTTAACTCTTGTGTTGGCCATAGTAATTTGGTTTTGTTTGGTATTTAGTGGTTGAACTTATTCTTGAAAGGAAAGGGCAAGTCATTTAGTTCCTGCTGGAAGACCTACTGGTTTGATTCCATTACTAGTTATAATTGAAAGAGTTAGAATTTTAATTCGTCCAATTACCTTAGGTGTTCGATTGGCTGCAAATATTACAATAGGGCACTTAATGTTACATGTTATTGGTGAATATGTTATAGGATTTTTTTATGGGGTTTCTTTTATTGGGAGACTTCTAGGAAGTTTAGTAATATGAGGTTACGTAATTTTTGAGTTTGCTGTAAGATTTTTGCAGGCATATGTTTTTGTACTTTTAGTTGGTTTATATTCTTCTGACCACCCCATAAAGCATTAAAAATAATTTTTTAGTAAAAGGATTAGTTAAATTATAATTTGAATTTGTCAAATTCAAGTTGCCTATATGGCATTCTTTTATGCCTCAGTTGAGTCCAATATCTTGAATTATAGTAATTAGCATATTTTTGGTTTGTTTAATTTTTTTTGGGGTAGTGATATGATGGTTAGTTGACGGAAAATATGATGTTAAGCATGTAGGTAGTAAGAATAAGGTTGTCTTAAATAAAAAGTATATAGAAAAAAAGTTTGGAAAAAGTCTTGGGAGAAAAGTTATAAAGTGAGGATTTGGGAAAACTTATTAAGTAACAATGTGGTTTCTTCCTGTTATGGGTGTAGGGGTTATTGGGGTTTTAGTTGGTATAGTGTGTTTAGTCTCTCAGCGTAAAAGACTCTTTGGGGCTTTGTTAAGAATGGAAATTCTTACTTTAGGTATTTATATTATAATTTTTAGTTTGGTCTATTCTCAGAGATGATTAAGAAGTGTATGCTTAATTTTTTTAACCTTCGGAGTTTGTGAGGCTGCATTAGGGTTAAGTGTGTTGGTTTCTTTAATTCGAAGGGTTGGGAGTGATTACGTAGGTGGATTGGTTTTAGGGCATTTTTAGTTTAGGAATTATTAGGATTTTATTAATGTTAGTAAGTAGGTTGAGACATAGAATTTTTTGATGAAGTGTTTTATGAGGTTGTGCTCTTTTATATTTAGTGAGTTTAGGATTATGGTATAGTCCTGTGGGGTTGGCAGGTTGTTGAAGTGAATTTTTAGTCGTTGATAGTTTTTCTTTTAGTTTAATTTCTTTAACTATTTTAGTTTCTGGTTTGAGAATGTTAGGAAGAGTTCGTGATGTAGAGAAATTGGGTAATAAATCTGTTGAATTTGTTTTTGGTATTTTAATATTAAGTATAGTTCTTGTATTATGTTTTAGAGTCAGGACTTTACTTAATTTTTATATTATATTTGAGTTTAGTCTAATTCCTATTCTATTAATTATTTTAGGTTGAGGATATCAACCAGAGCGGTTGCAGGCAGGAAAGTATATATTATTATACACAGTCAGTGCTTCTCTTCCTCTTTTGATTTTAATTGTTATAGTCTTAGTTAAAGGTGGGTCTGTTTTTTGAGGGTGAAAGTTTTTAAGGTTTGAATGGAGATGATTAGTGATTGTTTGTAGTTCTTTAGCTTTTTTAGTAAAGTTGCCAATTTATGGCTTTCATTTATGGTTACCGAAAGCTCATGTAGAGGCACCAGTAGCTGGATCTATGATCTTAGCTGGTGTTTTGCTTAAATTAGGGGGTTATGGTTTGATCCGGATTTTTTATACTTTAAGGTTATATGGGGCTTTAGTTATTTCTATTGTTTTTTGTATTGGGTTGGGTGGTGGGATTATTGCTAGGATAGTATGTTTTGCACAAAATGATGTAAAAGCTTTAGTAGCTTATTCGTCTGTTGGGCATATGAGATTAGTTTTGGGAGGTATTTACTCTAATACAGAATGAGGATGATTGGGTTGTCTTTTAATGATAGTCGCTCACGGCTTATGTTCTTCTGGAATATTTTTCTTGGCTAGTGAAACTTATAAATTCTACAAAACTCGAAGCTTATATTTAGTTAAAGGTGGGTTAGCCTTGATTCCTGGAGTTACTTTATGTTGATTTTTAATGTGTGCTATTAATATAGCTGCTCCACCTTCCTTGAATTTATGAGGTGAATTAATGCTTGGAATTTCTATTTTAAGCTATTCTACGTTATTTGCTTTGCTCACGGGAGCTATAACTTTTTTAAGAGGGCTTTATTCTTGATATCTATATTCAATTACGCAGCATGGACAGTGCCCTTTATGGGTACGAGGTATTATTGTAATCGAAGAATATATTTCATACATTATTAGATTTATATTGGTATTTATTTTAGCGGTAACTAGGTTAGTTATAATGTTATTTATATAAATTATATTTGTATATTATTTTGTTGAGTGTAACTATAAAAATGGACGTAATGCTCCTTTTTTTGGTTTACAAACTTTAATTCTTGTTACCAAGGTAAATAAAAGTATACAAGCTAAGATAATTACGCAGGTAATACCGTTCTGTGTGTATAAAAATCTTAAAATTTGGATTGTGTTTATAATGCTATGATCAATGCTTGTATTGATTGAATAGTTTGAAGTAAGCCTTAGAGTTTTAAAGCTAAGGAGGGAAAAAATGGTTAACGTAAATGGTATTAGAGGGTTGTTAATAGAAAAAGTTATATTTGGAGAAAGTGATGCGATATAAGCAAATATTACTAGTATTCCCCCAATGAAAATAAAGAAGAGTATATAAGAGTATCAGGGACTAATTATGGCAATAATAATACAGTTAAGAAATGCTAGTAAGAGGACTATGATCCCTAAAGGTAGAGGATGTATAGGAAGAGTTATTGAAAGTATGATAAATATTCATAGAGTTGAAATAATTATTAGTGTAATTACGTATAAAATATTATAGTTATGCTGACCATTTTTGGTCTTTTTGCTTGGAAGGCAATTGTACTTATGTATACTATCGGCATTTACAAGAAAAGAAGAAGTGGTCTTAAAGCTATTAAAATAGCTAACCTTAAAGGTAAGAATGATTTTCAGGCTATCGCTATTAGAAGATCATATCGGTAGCGTGGTAAGCTTGCTCGAGCTCAAAGGAAAATAATAGCTACTGGGATTGATATAATTAGTGTACTTGTCAGTAGGCATGAAGTTATAAGGCTTATTATTAGAATGTTTCTGTACTCTGCTATGAATAAAAAGGCGAATCCAGCTCTTCCATATTCAATATTAAATCCTGAAACTAATTCTGACTCTCCTTCTGCGAAATCGAAGGGGGCTCGATTTGTTTCTGCAAGAATAACTGCTAACCATATAGCTCTTAAAGGTAAAAATAATATAACTGCTCAGGCAGATATATTTGTTATGCGAATTCTTACAATATCTATTTGTATTGCTATAAATAGGTAAAAAATGATAATTAAAGTTATAGTTACTTCATAAGAAATTGTTTGAGCTATAGCTCGAATAGCTCCTAGTAAAGCATATTTAGAGTTTGATGATCAGCCTGCCATAAGTGTTGTATAAACGGTTAATGAGGAAATACATAAGAACAAAAGTATACCTAATGTTAGGTGGGTTGATGATATAAAAGAAGGGAATAGTTGTCATATTCTTAAGGCCAAGATAAGTATGATTGTTGGGGTTATAATAAAAGGGAGAAAGTTAGAGGACGAGGGAGTAATTCATTCTTTAACAAAAAGTTTTAGGGCATCTGCTAAGGGTTGAGGAATACCAATAATTCCTAATTTATTGGGGCCTTTCCGAATTTGAAAGTACCCAAGAGCTTTTCGTTCTAATAGAGTAAAAAATGCTACACCTAACAAAATTAATAAGTATGTTATAAACGTAGAGATTAGATGCTGAGTTATTAGGAAGGGAAGTAAAACTCCATAGTCAGAGCTTAAATCTGAAGCACTTTTCTGCCACCTTACTTCAAAAAGGGTTTGAAACCTCTAATTCGGTGTAAGCGAGTTGTAATAAAATATACTACTTTTTGAGAAGCATTAAGGCATATAAACCAATAGTTTACCTCATCAGAGTAATCCGTTCTTCCGGCGTAATGCTATTGTGGATGTCTTGACTAAAAGTTTTGATAAAGTTGCAGTTTACAGTAATAAGTTATATACTACAAGACAGTAATAAGGTAAGTTGAAAGCGGAATTTTTAATTCCTTTTAATGATTCAAATTCATTTGTGTCACAAGTTCACTAGCTTTCATCTTAATAAAGTATTTTATTTTTTTTAAAAAATAAAAAAATTTAATAAATAACTTAAAAAGAATAAAGGGGGGGGGAGAAAAAGAGGGGGTAGATATAGGGATAGATATAGGGATTAAGGTGAGTTATTTTAGATTTCTATAGAAATGTAGATTATAGAGTTACATGTTGAGTACTAACTTCTCAAGTAAAATTTCCTTGCTACATTAGGTGAAAAATAAAAAAAAAATAAGAGTTCCTTTATTATGTTCTATTTTTCTCTTTACTATCGCACTATTCTTATGAATGTTTGGGGTCTATATGGTTGGTTCTACAGGATATAGTTATATGATTGAGTGACAATTTTTTAGGTTGTGTAGTAGAGATTGAAGTCTTCCTATTGTAATTGATTATACCAGTCTTATTTTTTCTTGTTTTGTCAGTTTAATTTCTGGTTCTGTATCATTATTTAGAGTATCCTATATGGAGGAAGAAGTATTTATACGACGATTTATACTACTTATTATAGCTTTTGTAGGCTCTATAAATTTATTAATTTTTATTCCAAGATTGATTACTATTTTATTGGGTTGGGATGGTTTAGGAATTGTGTCTTTTGCTTTAGTTATTTATTATCAGAATAAAAAGTCTTTAGCTGCTGGGATGTTAACTGTATTAGCTAATCGTATTGGAGATGCTTTATTAATTTTGAGAATTTGTTTTTTGGTAAATTGAGGTGAGTGACGGATTGGTTATGGGATAACAGGTGGATTTAGACTATTGATTTGTTTTATAGTAGTAGTTGGAGCAATAACGAAAAGAGCACAAATCCCATTCTCTGCTTGGTTACCAGCAGCTATAGCTGCTCCAACCCCTGTTTCTGCTTTAGTTCATTCGTCAACTTTAGTAACAGCTGGTGTCTATTTAGTTATTCGGTTTTATAGAACTTTAGTTGAGGAACAGGAGGTTTTGTGATTTTTAAGAAAGATGGGGGCATTGACTTTATTAATAGCTGGATTAAGGGCTTGTTTTGAAGTTGATCTAAAAAAAATTATTGCTTTATCAACTTTAAGACAATTAGGTTTAATAATATTTACTGTTGGAGTTGGTTTTCCGTTAATTGCTGTTTTTCATCTTTTAACTCATGCTTTATTTAAGGCTTTATTATTTTTGTGTGCTGGCTCTATTATTCATTTTACTAGGGATAATCAAGATGGACGAATTTTAGGAAGTTTAAATTATCTGTTGCCATTTAGAAGGAGATGTTTAGTGCTTAGAAGTGTTGCATTATGTGGAATACCCTTTTTGAGTGGGTTTTATTCTAAGGATATGATTTTAGAGAGAGCTTTTAGGGGGTTTAGTGGAAGTTTAGAAATTTTAGTTATGTTAATGGGAGCCGGACTCAGCTTGGTTTATAGGTTACGAATTTTATTAATTAGGATTTTTGGCCAAAATTATGGTAGTAGTCTAGTGGGTTATAGGGTTGAGAGGGGTTATATGGTAACTTCTATTTGTACTTTATCAATTGGTGCAGTTATAGGAGGGTGATTGTTGCAGAGAGTTTGGGTTGGTGTAAGTGGGTTCAGGTTGGTTGGCATTCTAGGAAAGGCAATTATTAGCGTTGTTACGTTTTTGGGCTTGTTCTATGGGTTAGTTAGTTATTTCTTGGTAATAGCTTTTAAGAAGAAATTTTTTAAACGGTTAAGTTGATTTTTATCAAGTATATGATTTATAAACTTATCATCTGGTAGATTTTTGGCTGGGATTGGATTAAAATCGGGTAAAATAATACATTTATATTTAGATTTAGGTTGAATAGAAATTATAGGGGGACAAGGTGTATTTAACTTTTTGAAGGATGGGATTAAATTGACTTATTTTTTGCAGAGAGGAAATCTTTTCATTCATGTTCGTATATTTTTAATTTTACTGGTAATTATTTTGATTAGAGGTGTTTATTTCTTTTAAGGCCTTATAAAACCAGTTTATATATAATACTTTTTTGTTTAAATGATGATAAAAATGGAAAAAGACTACTTCATTTTAACATTTTCAGTGTTATGTTTTATGGTTAAACTATTTGTCCTTAGGGTTATTTATAAGGGTAAAATAAAATAAAATCTCATATCTTTGAGCATATAGGAGATGCTAAGAAATATATGAAATAAAAAGTAGAAAAAGTCTGACCAATTCAGATAAAAGGATCTTCTACCGATTGCTTACCAATTCAGGTAAGCACTAAAAAGATTCCTAAAAATAATCAAAAAAAGGTCTGTCTTGTTGGGTAGAATGTGTTGGAACGTATAGTATTTTGGTGGAGTATAGGTATAAATATTAAGATTAGGATGGATATGAGCAATGCAATAACTCCTCCTAGTTTATTAGGAATAGACCGTAGAATTGCGTAGGCAAATAAAAAGTATCATTCTGGTTGAATGTGTACAGGTGTTCTTAATGGGTTGGCTGGGATATAGTTTTCTGGGTCTGTTAATAGTGTTGGTAGGAACAGGCAAATAAAGCTAAGGAATATTAAAAGAAATATAAATCCGACGATATCTTTTACTGTGTAAAACACGTGAAATGGTACTAGATTTACGTTTGATGAAATCCCGAGAGGGTTATTTGATCTAGTTTGATGTAAAAAAAGTAAGTGAATTACAACGAAAGCTATAATAGCAAATGGAAGAACAAAATGTAGTACAAAGAATCGACTAAGAGTTGCGTTTCTTACTGAAAATCCTCCTCATAGTCAGTAAACTAAGGTTTTTCCAATATATGGTACTGCTGAGAGTAGATTTGTAATAACAGTAGCCCCTCAAAATGATATTTGACCTCAGGGAAGTACATAACCCAAGAAAGCCGTTGCTATAGTAAGAAGAAGTAGGATAATACCAATATTTCAGGTTTCTTGGGCTAGATAAGATCCGTAGTATATTCCTCGACCTGTATGTAGGTAAATACAAACAAAAAAAAAAGAAGCGCTATTCGCATGGATGTTTCGCATTAGTCACCCATAATTAACGTCCCGTGAAATATGGGAAACAGAATAAAATGCTAGATCTACGCTTGAATTATAATGTATAGCTAGAAACAGTCCTGTAATAATTTGAATAGCTAGACATAAGCCTAGTAAAGACCCAAAGTTCCATCAAATAGAGAGGTTTACTGGAGCTGGGAGATCGTATAAAGAGTTATTTAAGACTTTAATAAGAGGGTGTGTTTTTCGTATAGGGAATTTAATTCAAAAAATTAGTATGACTAAATCTAAAACTTCCAAAGTTTTTGTTTTTATAAACTATTTTTTGTTATAGGGGAGGTGAATCTCTCACTTTCTATTAGGTAACAACTAATTGCTGTATTTAGCTTCTTCCCTAGTGAGATTATAGAGGGTAAGGGTTACTTATTTATTGATTCTAAGTCAATTGTATTATTATACTAACCCTCTTTAAGATGAAATTAGCTTAACAAAAGTGCTTTTGAGTGCAACTCTTGGGGTCCTTTCGTACAATCAAGAAGATTTTTATCTAAAGGAGATAGAAACCAACCTAGCTTGCGCCGGTCTTAACTCAGCTCGTGTAAGGGTATAACAGTCGAACAGACTGTCCTGCCATAGCGGTTGCACTTATGTGGATATCCCTAAGCCAACATCGAGGTCGCAAACCCAGCTTTCGATATGTACTCTTAAGTTGAATTACGCTGTTATCCCCGGGGTAGCTTCTTTTTGGTCCTTAATAAATTTTAAATAGATTTCTTTAAGTGTTGGAAGCTTTGTTGGTTCCAAGATTGCCCCAATCAAACCTTGAATACTTAAAGTTAATACACAATAGTAATAAGAAAAGGTAAAGCTCCGCGGGGTCTTTTCGTCTACCTTTACTATCTAAGTTTTTTCACTTAGAAGATAAGTTTTTTTGGTATACAAGGTAAAGGTGTTCCTAGTCTTGCCATTCACTGGCCTCCAATTAAAAGGCTAATTATTACGCTACCTTAGCACGCTCACGCTAACGCGGCCGTTTAAAATTTCACTGGGCAGGCATTATCTTTTATCAGAGGTTTTCAAAAGACGATGTTTTTGGTAAACAGGCAGGGAACTTATTTGCCGAGTTCTCTTTGTATATTTTAGTGTGTAGAAAGTATTTTGGTCTAAAATTTTTTGAAGATGTTAGGTAATTATTTACGTTAAATACTAATAGAATGCCTGTTTAGTAACAAGAAAAATTCTTTGTTAAATTTCTTTGAATTTAAAAGGAAGGATGTAAATGTTTGAGTAAAGATTTCAATGACTAAAACGTTATTAGACGGCTGCTTTTAAGCCTACTAATGAGATTAAGGGGTAAAATATTTTTGAGTTCCTATTGAGCTAATCCTCAATAGGTTAAGCTTTATAATTAAGAACATTAATTTTGCCCTATAAGCCAGCACTTTGATGCTTTTTAAGAAAAACCAGCTATATGACTATATGAAAGGCTTGTTACTTCTACTAAAAGTTACTTTACCAATTATGAAACATTGGTTTTTAAGGATTAGTAGCTCATAGTCATTCGGGAGTGTGTTTTAATAAGTTTTTGTTGCTTCTCCATGATGCAAGAGGGACATGAGATTATCATTTCTTAAAAAGGCTGAATATTAACCCTTGCGGTTGATTAAGTTAGAAATTTTTTTTAGAATACTTTTTTTAGTAAAGATTTTCTTTAAAGAATATGATAGAAAAATTGAGTTTTGCTTGTAAAGGGGGTAATCCGTGAAAAGAGCTACAATCTTTTGCCTGTTCTCGGCCACTTTACTAGAGTGTTTTAGCTCTGGAGAAGTTTTTCTTATTTTTGGTTTACAAGACCAATGCTATTAGCTTCTCAGAGCATCCTGAAGTATAGATTAACTGTAGTCGAGTTAAAAGCTCGATGCCTTGTATCTCGGCCATCATGGATTATGATAGGGGCAATTTCCATTACCCCTACTATGTTACGACTTATCCTACTTTATTGTCGGAGTGACGGGCGATTTGTGCGCGCTTTAGTTCTTATTCAGGTTTTTTTTCTAAAAAGAAAAACCTTACTTTCAAGTCCTCCTTCATTAAAGTTTAAAGCTCTAAATTTGATAGTATGTTTATTTGTATCCCATGGATCTGCTTTTCATTGGCTGTATGTCACCTGAATTTTTGGGTACTAGCCCTGTTGCTTCCTTTTTATTCTTTTGCGAGCAAGCATAAACGGCCATACACAAGCTGTAAACAAGAATAGCTTAGATTTTTCGTGGATTATCGAATTAAGCCACAGGATCCCCTGATGAGGAGTAAAGCACCGCCACATTGTTTGAGGTTTAAGCTTTCGCTCGTAGTATTCTTTTATGTGTTGAGCCATACAGTAGTCGGGTATCTAATCCGAGTTTTGAGGTTATGGTTTGTTGGGATAGTTTTAGTATGACTGGATAGGGTTTAGTTAAAATTTGTTTTTTACGCTAAAAGTTGATCTTGTAGTCTATAAATAAAAAACTGTCCCGATTTGTTAGAATTAGCTTGGGGTATTGGTATAACCGCGACTGCTGGCACCATTTTTGCCACCCCTATTATACTTATTTTCTATGGCCTAGTTTCCTAGCTAAGATAATATAAAACATTGGTGTTGTGAAGATTTGAACACTAAGGTAAGTGTTCTTGAGCCATGCCATAGACTAGGCTTTTAAAACCTAGTTAGGGATAGGTCATTACACAATGCGTGTAGGCTGCCATATGTAGTTTAATTTAGGTAACTAATTATGTACATCAATGAAATATTGTAAAGCAAGGGTGTAGGAGGTCACCTAGTTATGGGCCGAAACCATAATACAATTAGTTTCTTGCTTGACTATAAAGATTGATTATGATCATTTAGAGCTTTGAAGGCTATTAGTTTTTTTAACTTAAATCTTTGGTAAATAGATAGTAGGAAGGAGTCCTATTTTTGGGTTATGAGCCCAACAGCTTGTTAATTAGCTTACCCTACTAAAAAAAAAAGAGAATTAAAGTTAAAGGAAGAATTTGGGCTGAAAAAAACAATGTTAGTTGTTTTGAGATTATTTGTGATTTAGTAAAGTGTATTTTAGTGAATCTGAGTAATACTGAGAAAGTTAAGGATAAATAATAAAATAAGCTTATTAGTGCTCCGATAACTAGTCCAAAGATAATAACTATTTTTGCTTTTGTAAGTATAAGGACTAGTAACTTTATTACAAAACCTACAAGAGGTGGTAATCCGCCTAAAGATAAAATTCTAATTGATAGTATAAAGATTATTATGGATTCTTTAGAAGAAAAAAGTTGTTTGGAGGATTTTCTATCTTCTTTGAGTAAAAAAGAATAAATAGAAATATTAATTAAAATATATGTAAGTAAGTAAGTAATTAGGATGGTATAGTTTCTATAAATACTTGCTAGTATCCACCCTGTATGACCAATTGAGGAATACGTGAGTAGAGATCGGATGTCAGTTTGGTTAATTCCTCCAATGCCTCCTCACAAGGCGCTGATTATGGCAATTGGTATAATTATTTTTACAAGAAGTAAGCTAAATGAACTAATTGCTAGGACAGGGGCAATTTTTTGCCAGGTAAGAAGGATAAAGGCTGGTATTAGTTGAAGGCTTAATATAACTGGGGGAAATCAAAAGTGGAAGGGTGCTACGCCTAGCTTTAGGCATATAGCAATTACTATAAGAATTTGTATATTATTAAAATATATTGAAATAATAGCTGAAGAAATGAAGATTGTAGACCCTAGAGATTGAGGAATTAAGTATTTTACTGCTGCTTCTGACTCCCTTGTGTTTTCTTTTATAAAAATAAGTGGGATATACCCAAGCATATTAATCTCTAAGCCTATTCAGGTAGTAAGTCAGTTAGATGAAGATGCTACTAGATAGGTGCTTCTGATCAAGAGGAACACAAATAAAAGTTTGCTGGGCGATTTCATTTGAAAAAGTATTGGTATTAGCATAAGAGGTTAATTTTTTAAGGCTTATCACTTGGTTTAGTTACATCGGTTCTAGCTGGTCTTGAGATGACTGGATGGTCGTTATGGTCGCCATTTATGGGTTGGGAAGAGACATCGGTTCTAGCTGGTCTTGAGATGACTGGATGGTCGCTATGGTCGCCATTTATGGGTTGGGAAGAGACATCGGTTCTAGCTGGTCTTGAGATGACCGGATGGTCGTTATGGTCGCCATTTATGGGTTGGGAAGAGACATCGGTTCTAGCTGGTCTTGAGATGACGGGATTGTCGCTATGGTCGCCATTTATGGGTTGGGAAGAGACATCGGTTCTAGCTGGTCTTGAGATGACTGGATGGTCGCTATGGTTGCCAGTTATGGGTTGGGAAGAGACGTTATCTAGTTCTACAGAATATAAAATTTGGTTTAGTATTCAAAATTCATCTGATACAAAGAGTACTTCAATAATTTTGATTAAAAAAAAAGCAATAGCGAAAATAGATAAGATTGATAAAAGGAGTTTTAGTGCGGATTTTATGATTACTTTGACTTAAAAGCAAGTTTGAAAGTAGCTAAATGCATATATGTGCTCTTTTGACGTGAAAAGTCAATGTGCAGTTAACACTTAATTAGCGTAGAAAGGCGGAAGGAGTTAAACCTCTCTTTATGTAGTTAGAAGCCACATATTAGCTCGGCTACCTTTCTAATAAAAGGGTAAGTGAGTCGAACACTTTCTCTTTGATTTCAAGGCAAATATTCTCCGAGGTCCTTTATAATAGTTCTAGAATATAATTCAATAGTTGAATGCAAATCAAATCTTTTTTTTAAAGTATAGAACTTTTTATTAAAATATTTCATTTATTTTTTTCTTTTTTTTTAAAAAATAAATGAAATATTTTTAATTAAAAAGAAGATAGTGAGTAGTTTAAGTAAAACGATAGGTTGTGGTTCTATAAATAGGATTGGTCTCTCATTAATAGTAGTAGTGTTGTGTAATTTGTTTTATCTTTGTTGATTGCCTATATAATGGTAACATGGAAAAAGTAATGGTAAGTGTTTGTTTAGCTTGTTTGCTAGGGTTAGTTTTATTAATAGTAGGATTATTCTTTGGAATGTCTTTTTATAGGGGTCGAGAAAAGCCTAGACCCTTTGAATGTGGGTTTGATCCTATAGGATCTTCTCGAGTTCCTTTTTCTTTGCGGTTTTTCTTACTGGCTGTAATTTTTGTAGTTTTTGATGTGGAGATTGTTTTATTGTTTCCTGCTGTGATGATTGTTGGAAGTTCTTGGATGTGAATTAGCAGGTATTTAGCACTGTTGATGTTTTTGTTATTATTACTTGTAGGGGTAGTTCATGAGTGACGTGAGGGTTCTTTAGAATGGGAGATATAATAAAATGAGAATGAGCTTTTGAGGTCAATTGGGGTTTCAAGATAGTTATAGTGGTTTGAATTCTGAGTTAATTTTTTTTCATGATCATACTATGTTTGTTTTGGTATTGGTTTCGTCATTTGTGGGATATATAATAATGTGTTTATTAAAAAGAAGATTTTCTTCTCGGTTTATTTTAGAGGCTCAAGCCCTTGAGGCTGCTTGGACCGTGGTTCCTGGGTTGTTGTTATTAATTTTGGCTATTCCTTCTGTTCGTTTGTTATACTTATTGGATGAAGTAGGTGTACCTATAGTTAGGATAAAAGTTATTGGGCATCAGTGATATTGAGAGTATGAGTACGGAGATAGAAATGATGTTATGAGTTTTGATTCTTATATAGTAAGAAGATTAGAAATGAAGAATGGCGGTTATCGTTTATTGGAAGTTGATAATCGATGCGTGTTGCCTTATGGAGTTGATAGGCGTATTTTAGTAAGGTCTGCTGATGTTATTCATGCTTGAGCTTTACCTTCTCTTGGGGTTAAAGCTGATGCTATTCCTGGTCGAATTAATCAGTTAGGAATTCATTTAACGAGATCGGGTGTAATGTTTGGTCAATGTAGGGAAATTTGTGGTGTTAATCATTCTTTTATACCTGTTAGAGTGGAGGCGGTTTCACCTGAGGTTTTTTATCATTGATTGATAAATTAGTTAAAGTAGAGATTATGTAATAATACTTGCGGTGGTTGTGTTCTACTAATCATAAAGATATTGGTACTTTGTATTTGTTATTTGCTTTGTGGTCTGGTTTAATTGGATTAGCTTTAAGGCTTTTGATTCGAGCTGAGTTAGGTCAACCAGGAAGGTTGTTAGGGGATGATCAATTATATAATGTGATTGTTACGGCTCACGCTTTTATAATAATTTTCTTTTTGGTAATGCCTATGATAATTGGTGGATTTGGTAATTGGCTTATTCCTTTAATAATTGGCGCTCCTGATATGGCTTTTCCTCGATTAAATAATTTAAGATTCTGGCTCCTTGTACCAGCTTTATTTTTACTATTAAGATCTTCATTGGTAGAAAGAGGTGTAGGAACTGGGTGAACAGTGTATCCTCCTTTGTCCGGAAATGTTGCTCATTCTGGGGCTTCGGTAGATTTAGCTATTTTCTCTTTACATCTTGCTGGTGCTTCATCAATTTTAGGTGCTATTAATTTTATTTCTACTGTTGGGAATATGCGGTCTCCTGGTTTGGTTGCTGAGCGAATTCCTTTATTTGTTTGGGCTGTCACAGTAACAGCTGTAATATTGGTTGCTGCTTTGCCAGTTTTAGCCGGTGCTATTACAATGCTTCTTACTGATCGTAATTTAAATACTTCGTTTTTTGACCCTACGGGAGGGGGTGACCCTATTTTGTATATACATTTGTTTTGGTTTTTTGGGCATCCAGAGGTATATATTTTAATTTTGCCTGGTTTTGGTATGATTTCACATATTGTTATGCATTATGCAGGAAAGAAGCAAGTTTTTGGGTATTTGGGAATGGTTTATGCTATTATTTCTATTGGAGTATTAGGGTTTATTGTGTGGGCTCATCATATGTTTACTGTGGGGATAGATGTGGATACTCGGGCTTATTTTACCGCTGCTACTATAATTATTGCTGTTCCAACGGGTATTAAAGTTTTTAGGTGATTGGCCACTATTCATGGGTTTGTAAATAAGACTGAGCCACCTATTATATGGGCTTTAGGGTTTATTTTTTTATTTACTGTTGGTGGGTTGACTGGTATTGTTTTGTCTAATTCTTCTTTAGATATTGTCTTACATGACACGTATTACGTAGTGGCACATTTTCATTATGTCCTAAGAATAGGAGCTGTCTTTGCTTTATTTAGGGCTTTTAGGTATTGATATCCTTTGATTTCTGGGGTGACTTTTCATCTTATTTGAAGAAAAGTTCATTTTATTCTAATGTTTGTAGGGGTTAACTTAACGTTTTTTCCTCAACATTTTTTAGGTTTAGCTGGTATACCTCGTCGATACTCTGATTATCCTGATAGATTTGCTAAGTGAAATGTGGTTTCTTCTTGAGGTTCTTTAATTTCTTTTGTCTCTGTGTTGCTTTTTATATTTATGCTATTTGAATCTTTTGTTTCTCAGCGTTCTGTGGTTTGAGGTAGAGCTTTGAGAACATCTTTTGAGTGACAAGATAGTAGTTTTCCTGCATCTTTTCATTCAAATAGGCAAGTTGTGAAAGTTGTGTTATTAGGGTAG